ATTCTATGAGAGCAATAAAATAATAAATAAGTATGAATATAACAAGAGAAAGGGGAATAGTAGAGAAAAAGTTCTACAAAGCTATAGACTATATATGAGTGATCCCCACACTCTTTTTTTTTCAATTTCATTAATTGAATTTCGTTTGATTAAGGCGAAGTTCCGTAAAAACCTCCGCCTTCTTTAAAATATCATGAACAGTTCCTGTAGGTTGAGCGCCCTTTTCAAGGAAATATAGAATAGCAGGAACATTTGAATAAGTTTGATTCTTTATCGGATCATAAAAACCCACTTTCTGAAGATCTCTTCCGTCTCTTCGGGATCGAACATCAATTGCAACGATTCGATAGACGGCTCATTGGGATAGATGTAGATGAACAATACCCCCCCCCCCCCTAGAAACGTATAAGAGGTTTTCTCCTCGTACGGCTCGAGAAAAAATGATTCGAAGTTATGTCTAGGTATAGAATTCGAATGGCAAATAGATCCATAAAATCATCAAATCCATTAGACTACGATTTAAGTCTTTTTTTTTTTTTTTCTTCTTTCTCGAAAAAGCAAAAATCATTTGTACTCATAACTCAAGTTGGATAACTCCCAAATAGCTCAAAGAAAACCCTTAGGCATTTCATTTATTGAGTGGTCTCTAACCCCCTTTTTTTGTCTCGTTTAGAATCCATTTGGATTCTTCATTCTGATCTAGTTGTTGAGACAATTGAAAACGGTATTTCCTTGTTCCAGGATCCTTTATCTTTACTTTGAATCATTGGGTTTAGACATTACTTCGGTGATCCTTAATCGTTTCAAAATGGCAGCAACATACCTTTTTTTGTGATTTCTTTCTATCAAAGAATCATAGAACAGTTGATTCACGCGTGCTACACTTTTGATCAAAAGAGTTTTACCAATTCCAACAAAATTTCCTTTTGGATTTGAAACTTGCTCGAATTGGATCCTTTCGATTTCTATATCGAAGATATACTTACGAAGTTATTCCAACTTATTAATTGGCACTAACCCTAGATCCTTGCCCCTGAGAAATGAATCAATCCTTTCTACTCGAGCTCCATCATATCATGTACTATTTACATTACACCCCAAATGGGGGTTCTAGTGGAACAGAACAAAAGATGTCGAGCCAAGAGCACTTTCATTCCTATATAATCTAAAATGGTGGATGGAAGAATCCACAGCTGATCATGTCTTTCAAGTCGCACGTTGCTTTCTACCACATCGTTTCAAACGAAGTTTTACCATAACATTCCTCTAGTTTGGAACCGGTATGTAATTGATTCAATTATGGAATCATGAGTAGTCATTGGTTCAGTCGGTACATAGTAATCCATACTTTTTTCCTTCTATCTGGATAGGTAGATATTTTTCTGAAGAAGTCTCAGCAAGAATTCAACTTAATCCCGTATGAATGCAACATTTTTTTTTTATTATTTATAAATAACACAAATATAAATAACACGAATAAATAAGTTCTTTTTGAATCTGTATCTTTGAGTGACTCAATAGGATAGATTCACCAATCTCACACGTCTTCAAGTACCAAGGACTCGTAAGAAATCATTAAAAATATTTAATTGAAAAAATTTCCTACTTCGACATCATTAGTTGAATAATGTTTTACAGTAAGTACCGCATTTGATTTTGATCATCATAAGAGAGATAAATCCATGTTTCTTTTCGAATTGAACCATCATCACTGATTTAAAGCATATAGATAGATCGAAAAGCAAATCCAATTTCTTTCTGTGGAGTGGATAAAAAAGACTTATATGTAAGGGAAGATTTAGGTCATTATTCTTTCATCTGATTGATAAAATCAGAATTGAAAGAATAGGGGATTTCTGTATCTATCAGAGAAACTGAACAATTGTCACTGGAAGTAATTAAATTATGGATATTCTATGTTAAATATTTGGATCACAAATCTTTTTCACAAAAATCGAAACACCGTTGTCACTGAAATAGAATGATAACAATACATACATATAAGCATTTCTTCATTTTATACGTATTTGACTTGCGGTTCAGTAATTTTTCTGTAATCTTTCCATAAAGTGAATAGAGTGTCTAAATCACCCCCTGCCTCAATTGTTACATTGATTTCTAATTATTCTCATTAGAGCCAATGTCTAAAAATGAGGTTCAAAGAAAATACATCTGTTACATATGGAATTGATTGTTAATGAGATTCGGATAGACATAGATATTAAAATTTATACCTTCCATTGCTGTTTAAGTCCTATCTACTCCCCGAATTCTATGGGGATGATGAATATGAATCATAAATCAAAAAAGGATCCTCTTTTATGGGATGCTAGACGGGCTAGTCTAGGTACAAAGACTAAGAGGTCCAGATTAAGTCGTTGTTCCTATTTTTTATTTTACCCTAACCCAGTCGTAAGAGACTTAATCCCGTTGATTGAATTCAATTAGTACCACGAAACCCCTCTTGTTTAAAATTCAAGAAATCCACAGAGAATTAATA